AGGTAATCGAAAAGTATGCGGATAAAAGGAAGGATGAAAGAAAGAGAGAAAAAATTGAATATTAATGATATATGATTCCAATTTGGAAAGTCTATGAGGTCACTGTAAGAAAAGCAATGTAATAAAGCATCAATACAGATTCATTCATAATAATTAGATAAATCTGTTCCGAAAAAAAAAAAAAAATTAAGAGCCTTGAGCCAATAAAAACTGAGAAAATTGACTCAAAAACAAATTAAAAAATGAAATTCAAAATTTCATATAAGAGCTCCATTGTAGAATTCGGGCCTAATGATTAATCAAGAAGCGATGGGAACGACGGAACCCATGAATATAGAGGATTCTATTGAAAAAGAAAAACAAATCTTAGTAATTCATTGGATAGGATGGCGGAATAAACCAGAAACTTTATTATCTATTCTGATTTTTATTCTGAGACCTCGTGGGATAAACATCAAACTTAAATAGATATTGAAAGAGTAAATATTCGCCGGCGAAAAAATTTTTTTTTTTTCAAATAAAAAAAGTAATAAAATACTAAAAAAAAATGAAAAAGATAAAAGAAAATAAGGATTTGTTAGAATATTCTAAACTCTAACAAAAACGACATTCGAGATGATGATATTACGTTATTTTGAAATAAATAGAATTCATCTTGGATTCGATTTCGAAAAAGACATACACAACTTTAGAAGAGATCAGATGCAATTTCAAAAAATAACATGATTAATAGAATTAATCATTAACTACATCTATATCGTAATATAAGCTTTTTTAGTCCTTTTATTCGCGAGGAGCTGGATGAGAAGAAACTCTCATGTTCAGTTCTGTAGTAGAGATGGAATTTCTAATTTAGAAAAAACCCATCAACTATAACCCAAAAAGAACCAGATTTCGTAAACAACATCGAGGAAGACTTAAAGGAATATCTTCTCGTGGGAATCGTATTTGTTTTGGCAGATATGCTCTTCAAACACTTGAACCCGCTTGGATCACATCTAGACAAATAGAAGCAGGGCGACGAGCAATGACACGAAATGTACGACGTGGTGGAAAAATTTGGGTACGTATATTTCCAGACAAACCGGTTACAGTAAGACCTGCGGAAACGCGTATGGGTTCTGGGAAAGGATCCCCTGAGTATTGGGTAGCTGTGGTTAAACCAGGTAAAATCCTTTATGAAATGGGTGGTGTACCCGAAAATATAGCCAGAAAAGCTATTTCAATAGCGGCATCAAAAATGCCTATAAAAACCCAATTCATTATTTCTGAATAGGAATATAGAATAAAAAAGCTAAATAACATTTAAGGATAAAAAGATTATAAGTTTTCTTTTTTTGACAAACAATATTTTTTTACTTCGTCCTTTGCATTAAAAGAAGAGATACAAAAAAATGATATGATTCAACCACAAACCTATTTGAATGTAGCAGACAACAGCGGGGCTCGAGAATTGATGTGTATTCGAATAATAGGAGCTAGTAATCGCCGATATGCTCATATTGGTGACGTTATTGTTGCTGTAATCAAGGAAGCAATACCAAATACTCCTCTAGAAAGATCAGAAGTCATTAGAGCTGTAATTGTACGTACTTGTAAAGAACTCAAACGTAACAATGGGACGATAATACGATATGATGACAATGCCGCAGTTGTCATTGATCAAGAAGGAAATCCAAAAGGAACTCGAGTTTTTGGGGCGATCCCACGGGAATTGAGACAATTAAACTTTACTAAAATAGTTTCATTAGCTCCTGAGGTATTATAAGATCTAAATATCGATAGTTAGTATAGGATTAAAAAAAATGGTATTGAAATCAAATTAATTAATAGATTGTGTATCACGCATATACCCTTAATAATCAAATATTAAGAATTTTATTCATATATTAATATATAATTCGTCTATATCTATATATAAATAAAAGAAAAAGAACATGTTGATTATATCAAAATTATAGAACAATAAGGAATTTTAACTTATCATGGGGAAAGACACTATTGCTGATATAATAACCTCTATACGAAATGCTGACATGAATAGAAAAGGAACGGTTCGGATAGGATCGACTAACATCACCGAAAGCATTGTTAAAATCCTTTTACGAGAGGGTTTTATCGAAAACGTAAGGAAACATCGCGAAAACAACCAATTTTTTTTGATTTTAACCCTAAGACATAGACGAAATAAGAAAGAATCCTATAAAACGATTTTAAATTTAAAGAGAATAAGTCGACCGGGTCTACGAATCTATTCTAACTCTCAACGAATTCCACGAATTTTAGGCGGAATAGGAATTGTAATCCTTTCGACTTCTAAAGGTATAATGACAGACCGAGAAGCTCGACTAAAAAGAATCGGCGGAGAAATTTTGTGTTATATATGGTAATCCTTCTAATATAAAAATTGGATATCCGGAACTTCCGATTTGTGAAAAAAAAAGGGGTTGTGTAATACCACCCCTGTTCAATTTCGGATGTTTTACTTCGAATGAAATTA